TGAATTGAATCGTACCAGTCTATACTGGGGTTTATTACTCATTTTTGTACTTGCTGTTTTATTTTCCAATTATTTCTTCAATTGAGAGAAAGAAAGAGAGTAGCAGGAATTAATTCGATTATCCCGCTCGGAAGGATACCATACTCATAATTATCCATGACTGTTTTTGTCTATAGCATGACCACTTGATGAAATGTGGAGGAAGTGGGGGAAATGGCCGATACTACTGGAAGGATTCCTCTTTGGCTGATAGGTACTGTAACTGGTATTCCTGTGATCGGTTTAATAGGTATTTTCTTTTACGGTTCATATTCCGGATTGGGTTCATCTATGTAGTAATCAGATGAACCGGATTGTAGACATGAAAAAGTAAGAAAAGAACTCGGCGGTACCTTACCTTTTTAATATTAATAAAAGAAGGAGGGTAAGGTACCGCCGAGTTCTTTTCTTACTCTTAGAGCGAGACCAGACTTTAATCTATTTCATAACATACAAATTGGAAAGTTATGCAGTCAACATAATCAAAATATTCTATTCGTAGAAATGACAAAAGGAATCCTTTGCTCTGATCTTTCAAACCACTCTATTCTTTTCTTTCTTATGATGTTTTTGAACAATGGAATTGAATTTCTATTGATTGATTTATAGGCTCTGGCGTCCCTCCACAATATTAACTCTTACGATACGAAGCAACAAGAAAGAAGGAATCAATCGATTTTCTGGATAATCCAAACTAAACTAATAAACCCTTACTCTATAAAATAAAAAGAGAAAATAAAAAATTTGATGAAATAAAAAATAAGGATTTGGGTATGCGTAAAAATCGACTCTAATCCGCCTTTCAACCAAAAGAGTCAAAGTCATTTTTTTTTTGTTTTGAAGAATTTTTCTTTTATCAAATTTCTTTTATAAAAGAAATTTGATAAAGTTAGAAGTTGAAGTTAATTGAATATTGAATAATAGAAGAAGTCCCATTTGCTCAATGAATTACTCCCCCCTAACACTTTTTGTTTGTCTACTACTTCTTAGGAATCTAAACAAAGGAGTTCCGATAGACCCGGAAAAGAAGAAATAGTAATCTTTGACGAACAAGAGAAAAATCATTATTATTTCGATACAAGAGACGACACAAGAAAGAGTAGAAAGTACTTTTTCTTGTGTCGAATAGAAGATTAGGAAAACTTATAATCCCTCCTAGAAGTATCTGTTCCTTTCATTTATCCCGTCCTTACCTTGTATCTTCTTCCTTTGTTTTTGTATGCCTATTGTCTAGTGCCTAGTGCTAGGAATGGGATACAAGTAATGAATTCTATACATTACATCCCGCAAAAACAGTATAAACAAAGCAAGCAGCAAAGGGGGTTTACAGAAATACATATTAAATTGTATCGATCAACAAAAATTCAGCGCTTTTTACCAACTTAATAGTAAGGAATCTCTGGATCTAGAAATTCATTTCGTATAATTGAACCTTTTCAAACTGTTTCTTTTTAAGAACCAAAAAAATTTGTGCCAAAATAACAGATGCCAAGAAGAACAAAAGGCCTTGGACGCGTAATGGATCTTGAAGCACTATTTCTGCATCTCCCTGACCAAACCCCCCTACATTAGGATTGCTTGTTAATGGTTGATCAAGCTTGATGGATTCACCCTCTGAAACAAGAAGTTCTGGTCCTGGGGGTATAATATCAACCACTTGGTGTCCATCCGATGCATCAACTATGGTTATTTCATATCCTCCTTTTTCTTTACGTACTATTCTGCTTACTATACCCGCGGATGTAGCATTATAGACTGTATTGTTACTCTTGCTCCCATCAGGATAAATCTGACCCCTTCCCCTGTTCCCACCTACATATATGGGATATTTTAAGAAGTGAACGTCTTTCTTCGTAGCAGGGTTGGGGGAAAGAATGGGAAAGACGATTTCACTATATTTCTGACCTGGAACAGGACCTATCACAAGAATATTTCTTTTATTGGGACGATAACTCTGAAAAGACAGATTTCCTATCTTTTCTTTCACCTCGGGAGAAATACGATCGGGGGGGGCTAATTCGAATCCCTCGGGTAAAATAAGAACAGCTCCCACGTTCAAAGCTCCTTTTTTACCATTAGCAAGAACTTGTTTCAGTTGCATATCATAAGGAATTCGAACAACTGCTTCAAATACAGTATCAGGAAGTACAGCTTGTGGAACTTCAATATCCACAGGCTTATTAGCTAAATGGCAATTGGCGCATACAATTCGCCCAGTTGCTTCTCGTGGATTTTCATAACCTTTCTGCGCAAAAATGGGATACGCATTTGAAATAGATGTTCGAGTTATTACATATATCATGATCGATACAGAAATAAATCGAGTCATCTGTTCCTTTACCCAAGAAAAAGTATTTCTATTTTGCATGATCCAATCATTGATCCCGGAATTTCCACAATAAATTAGATAGGTAGCTAGTATAGTTCCCTATCCACGAGTCTGCCGTTGTACTGAAATAATTCTACTGAAATAGAACGAATACCTTGAAGAGGTAGAAGTATAAAGAATAAGAAAAATGGAAAACGCTTTCTTTATACGCGAAGAAAATTTTTGATTGATATCAGGGGATCAAATAAGTTCTTCATTCATTCATTGAATGATAAATGACTACAAGCGAAGGAGATACGCGATTTAAAAAACGGAAGATCCAATATTTCACAATTGTATCTAGAATAACCGGAAAAGTGGAAACAAGACCAGATATAATTTGCTCGTTATGAGCCAATCCAAAATCATTGTAGATCGAACCAATCATTAGTTCCCAACCATGGGTTGAGTGAAATCCGATCCATAAATCAGTAACTAAAAGAATCGAAAAAGCTTTTATTGTGTCACTAAAGTTATAGAAGAATTCCTGAACCCAAGAATTAAGAATGACAAGTTCTTCATTACCCAGAATAAAATAACCACTTAGAATAGCGAAACAGATTATATTTGTCGACAAATGCAAAATGATATGGAGATAATATTCATTGTGCGTTTTGACCAATTGTATTGTTTCCTTGTGTATTCCTATACGAAGCTTTTGTATATGTGTCTCCGGGTATTCTTTTATCATTTCGTCCAACAAGAATAGTTCTTCTAATTCTAGGAATTTTTCTAGAACATTTTTCTCCTGAATATCATTCAAAAAAGTTTCCGATTGCCTAGTATTCCACCAATTAATAATCCAAGGTTCCAGACTTTTTTGAAATGAGAGAGAGACCCACCAGGGCAAAAATACTATAGATGCAAGATATGGGAGGGAAGTCAATGCTTTCTTTTTTTTTCATTTTTTATCTGTGAATTGTTAATGAACTGTTTCATTTGTCAACTCTATCTGATCTGATATTTCTCTAAAGCGCGAGTTCTATAACAAGGTATCGAACCTATAGATCTATTCCCATTTTTGTGTAATAATTTAGTCCTTAGATCTAGAAGGAATATAGAAATAGAATAAGGATTCCCTTTCGGATGAAAAAAAAATATATATAAAATATAGAAATATAAAATAAAATAAATATATATAAAATAAGTAAATTATAAGTAAATGGGATTTCCGGATATCTCAATTGGGCAAATTCGAACGAATTTCATCTTCATTTCTTCCTTTCCATAAATACTCGAAAAAGTGACTTGAAGTAACGAATATTATTCGGACCGCAGCGCAGGAATACGGCATCAATTCAAAATCTGAGGCCTAACCTAAGAAGATGAATTCTGTATTACGAAATACATATTCGGTTATTTGATGAATTCATACTTAATTAGACTTATTAGACTTTTTACTAGTATAAAAGAATTGAGTTGGGCTCTATACGCATACAAAATAGTTTTTGTATAGAAAAAAATTTCTTCTTATTTTATTATAGTTTATAGTTTTTTATATTTATTATAGTTGTTCCATATACGTTCTCCTACTTTTGTTTTATTCTATGCAGGTCGTTGCACCAAAGGAACGAGGAAATGGAATCTAACATGTTTTGCTCGAATGAACATTCTGAAGAAACTTCAATTGTATTAAAAAGGAAATTAGCAAGTTCCTTCCATTATACGGAGAAAACCTTCATTCTTCTTTCGGTTCATTTCAAAATACTTCAATTGGTACGCGCAAGAAATAGGCCAATTCGGCAGCTTTTTGCTCAATTTCTCGTGGAGTCAAATTCTCATCAGTACGAGTCAAGGGAATGGTTCCTTGGCCTCTGATTTCCATATAAAGAATACGACGAGTAAAAAGACCCTCTTTAACCTCCATTCTGATTGATTGGATATCTTTCATAAAGAAGCGAAGGAAGATGCGACGATTTATTCCGGGGAATCCCCAACGAAAAATACACATTATTCCTTCTTTTCTATCGAATCGGTCATAACCACTACCTACATTCCACGAAATTGTGCACCACAAATAGGAACTAATGAATAGACCCGCGATCCCATAGAAAGACATCACGATCCCTTGTGGAAAAAAAATGATTTGCTGAGATGGAAATCCAGGTATCAGATTCCTACCAAGATAACTGGAAGTTCCAACCACTAAGAATCCTAGTGAACCTAAAAAAAGTATACAGGCCCAGCAAAAATTACTTGCTTTTCGGGACCCTGTTATAAGTTCTATCCATATATGTTCTGATCGCCAGTTCATACTATACTAGATCCGATTGCATTCGATTGGAATTGAGAAAAAAATTTTGACTTTTTGCCGAAATAACTTCCATCAACTAGCACTATTCTGATATGAACCATTAGGAAGAATTGGTTAGATACATTGACTTTCAATTATAAAATAGAAAAATATTCGCCGATCATTTTTCACCAGATAACCCGCATATACATGCATTTATGCGGATATCATGTATCCGCATGCATAATAATTCTTTCATTTGTATTCGGAAAAAGGCGCATATCATACCATATTACACTAAACAAATATCTGTACCAAATAAATATCTGTATTATGATTCAGTGTTGAAAAAAATTGCTGAAATTTGGTCCCATCGGATCTAGACAATCTTATTTTTTTGAACATGAAGAAATAAAGAAGCCATTGCAATCGCCGGAAATACTAGGCCCACTAAAGGGACAAAAATAGAGGGTAAGTTAAGATCTGTCATAGAATGGGTACCTCGATTTCATATTTGTACCTATTATAAAGATATCTTAAGTATATCTATTATAAACTATTATAAATAATATTAATAAGTAGTTAATAAGTGCAAGGAATGAAAACTAAATGAAGTGTACCTATTCATCTTTCTACACGAATATGTATGATAATCCACCTTAAGTTTAAGAAATTTTATTAATTCTCCCATCCTTATATTCTATCTATCTTTCTAATAAAATAAGGAGTTTTTTATTTAAATTTAAGAGTATAAGTTCGCGACTCTAACTAAACTAATTCAATCCAAGAAACAGGTATTCCTAGTAAAAAATGGGAGTTCTTGGTAGACATAGAAATCACTTCTATTCTATATCTTATCTATATTTTCATTTTATTTCGATATTTTTTTTTTGGCATTTTTTTTCAAAGGAAAGAAACCGTGGAGCTGAAATAACTCACTCAGAACGCCTTTTAAAAGATTACGCGGTACGATTGGGTCGAATAAGCCCTTATGGAATAAATACTCAGCCGCTTGTGAACCGTCGGGTACTGTTTTATTCAATGTTTGTTCAATTACTCTTTTACCCGCAAAAGCAATGTAGGCATTGGGTTCAGCAATAATGACATCTCCCAACATACCAAAACTGGCAGTTACTCCACCAGTTGTAGGAGATGTAAGGATTGATACATAGAATAACTTTCTATTTGATTGATAATTATATGAAGCAGAAGATATTTTAGCCATTTGCATCAAGCTTAAACTTCCTTCTTGCATGCGTGCTCCTCCAGAAGCACACACAATAATGACAGGTAAAGATCTATTAGTAGCATACTCGATCAAACGAGTGATTTTCTCGCCTACTACAGATCCCATACTACCCCCCAAAAACTGAAAATCCATAACCCCAATTGCTGTGGGAATACCATTTAGTTGACCTATGCCCGTTTGAACAGCTTCAGTTAACCCTGTCCTTCTTTGATAAGAATCGATACGATCTCTATAAGGTTCCTCTTCTGAATGAAATTCAATGGGGTCCGTGGAGACCATATCTTCATCCATAGGATCCCAAGTGCCCGGATCAATCAAAAGTTCGATTCTATCTGAACTACTCATTTTCAAATGATATCCACACTGTTCACAAATATTCATTTTTGACCTAAAAAATTTTTTATAATTTAATCCATAACAATTTTCGCATTGAACCCATAAACTTATGTATTTTTTATTATTTATATCAAAACCATTAGATCTTCCCCTTATATTGAAATCGCGGCTGTTACCACCAGTTCTTATACTAGAATTCCCCCCTTCACTACTGCTTACGCCTTCAGTACAAATGAAACTAGAAATGTAACTGTCACTGTAATTTTCGGTACCATCGAAAATGTAACTATGAATACTGACTTCAAAACGAAGATAACTATCAATGCAACTATTAATGTGATTATTCCAACTAGATTGAGTATCATACATGTAATGATAATAGTAGTGATTGTTACTCTTAGTCCTATTATTCAAATAACTGCAAAAAAAGCTTTCTAGTTCACTCAGAAAAAAACTATTATTATCAATCTCAAAAATATGATTTTCAATGTCAAAATATACAGAATAACTGTCACCATTATCATCCCTAACTAAAAAAGTGTTATCAGAGATAAAACTCCAAATATTCTTGATATCAAATAAATAATCAATATTACTGAAACTATAACGACCACTATCATTCCAACTAGGAATGTTTTTCTCCGTATCATTTAGAATGGGCTCTTCACTTCCCCCGGTATGTCCAAGAGCATTAAGACTATTTATTGATTTACTTAGCCCACACTTATGTTCTAACTTCCCCTTAGACAACATCGAATTGAACCACCATTTTTTCATAGAGTCTTCCCGTCCCCTATTTGATGAAAATATAATATAATAGATGAATAGTCATTCGATGAATAATCCGATGAATAATCATTTTCCTATTTGATTTCCTATTAGAATTAAGCATTAAGCATATGATCCAATCGTTGGAATTGTTAACTAACAACGAGTGAGTATTGAAAGAAATGATTCTCTTTGGGGGGAATCCGGGGTATCGCTTCAATATATATGTATTATGATAGAAATATATATATTGATGGAATCTTTTCCTAAATTAGAAATATAAAGACAGGTTTCTCTCGTGTCATGTACAAAAAAAATTCTTATTGAAAAGATAAATAGTTGTTTCTTCCTATACTATAAATAAATGAATTCTTCATTTATATTTAATGAATTCTTCATTTATTTATAGTATAATCAAATAAAAAGTTTCTATTGCAACATGAAATGAAAAAGACAATATACAGGGTAGGTAGAAGGAGCCCCCCTCGGCTTGATCTATGGCCTGAA